ATATGGTATCTTTAGTATTTATCCTTATGAGATACCGTAGAAAATGTACAAAATCAAATGATTTTAGAAATTTAGAAAGAAGGGGATATAATAAAATTCTTGATTAGATCTTCTCATAGGAACGATTTATTGAATTTGATTGCTGGATCCACAAAAAAAAAAGAGAATGGTCTTATTCAAAACGCCTCGTTATTTTTAACCAATTATGTGCTTCAATATAATTCCCTGGAGTAAGCGCTATAGCTTGTTTCCAATACTCAGCAGCTTGATCGAACCAAGCCTCCGCAATTTCCGAATCGCCTTGTATAATGGCCTGTTCTCCCCGGTCGGAATAGGTTAGTAAATTCCCTCCCTTAGAACCGTACTTGAGAGTTTCCTACCTCATACGGCTCAGCAATTGATTCTTTTTGCGTCCCATCTTCTCTTAATCTATCCTATGCTAACTATTCTATTTTTTCTTGGGTTAACCAGAAGATGTTTATTGCATAAGTTTCCAAATCTAATTTGGATCAATGATTAGTTTTCTCTTTTCTCCCACCTTCAGAAGAATGAAGCATAGATATCCCCCGATATCGTTATAATTTTCTGAAAGGTAACTATCTCGGTTTCGTATTTCATATATGGTATATGAGATTTCTATTTATATAGAATCTTTGAAAAAGACTTTCCTCCGTTAAGAAAAAAGAACTTACTATCTTTGGGATCTGATGCTACACCGCTGCTCAATACTTTAGTAGATCGACTCTATTACATAAGTTGATTTCTCACTTTTCATATCATGACATAAGTAAGCAGTTCTGAACTGTATTTACAAAATAATAGCTTACGAATGGATCTTTACGGTGCTTTCTCTATCAATTCGACTATTTATCCATAGAGTATAGTATATAGGCCATACCTATTTCTTCCGATTTTTTTTGTTCTCGCGAAGTCTTTTTCCTTGCTACAGCTGATAAAAATCGTTACTTTGGACGATTCCTATGTAGAAAGCCTATCTTTTTTCTAGTATTTACTAGACGATTAAATCTTTTTTTCTTTCTATAGTGAAGATAGTCGCACGTAATGACAGATCACGGCCATATTATTAAAAGCTTGTGGTAAAAATGGATTTCGTTCTAGTGCCCGGAAATAATATTCCAAAGCTTTTGTATGCTCTCCGTTGCTTGTGTGTATAAGACCTATGTTATAGAGTATATAACTTCGATCATAGGGATCAATTTCTGGTCGCGTAGCTTCATAATAATTCTGTAAAGCTTCTGCATAATTTCCTTCGGATTGAGCTGACATCCGTTACGGTCGTTCATTCTAGTAAAAGAATCTCCGTTCCAGAACCGTACGTGAGATTTTCATCTCATACGGCTCCTCCCTTCTGTGCATAGTACTAAGAGGAATAATTCATGTAATCAAAATTTCACTATTCTCATTATGAACTGACAGGAGCTGGTATTTTTACAAGAAATTTCTAGCCAGCCTTCCCACAAGAGGTTTTTTATTAACACCAATCATATTAGTGCTAGATAAAAATGGTAACTCCAAAGATTCCTTTGTACTCAACGCTTACGATTTCCAGGAATTAGTCACTTCAACGGTCTTTGATGGTTATACGGGTACCAAAAGTACGAATGAGATGGATCTTTGTTTTCCTAACCATTCTTTTTAGTCCCGATACCAATAAGGAAAAGGTTTATTTATAACAAAGTTTTTGTGTTGTTGATTCCTAGGTGTAGTGCTTTTTCCCCGATGCCACCTATTGGTACTAAATGAAGTAGTATTGACCTCCAATACAGAACCTATAGATGTAACCTTTCGCTCAATACTAAAATCGATAATTGAAGCATCTAAGGCTGCATCAATCGAGGATACACGACAGAAGGAATTGATCTATCTCTAAACTTCACCTTCACCAAGCGTAGGTTTCTTTTACTAATTTGTTTTTTTTCTATTCCTAACTACGTTCTTTTCTCGTAAAACTGAGGGGTAAAAAAACAAGAAAAAATCAAATCGCACCATCTCTGTAATAGGTAAATGCCTTTTTTTCTCCGGAAGTTGTCGGAATTATTCGTAATAAGATATTGGCTACAATCGAAGAGGTCTTATCAATAAAATTTCCATTTATTCGAGATCTAGGCATAATTAGCAATTCATTCTATAATTCTTCTCATCCCCCTTCGGGGAAAAAGATCCCACAAAAAAAGGAATTGTACAGTACAAAATAACATAAAAACAGACTAATTGGAAAAAAGGCGGTGTCCCCCTTTTGGACAAAGATGAAATGAAATATTTGAATCAGATTAGATTTCATTCCAGTTTCGTAGTATACCAATGACTATTACTATTTCATCTAAGTTGAATAACCAAGTTTCCTATGGATTTTGATAACTCGAGAAGTTTTGATTTGGTTATGATCCAAAAAAGAATGGAATAATCATTCCATGATAAAATCAAATTCAAATAAACATCCTTTTTGTTTGCATAACGTGTATGTGACACACCATACAATTGAAATAGAAAGATTCATCGGATGATTCATGAATTCCATGGGTTAGCTGATGAAAGAAGTTGTTGTTGATAAATATGAAATTGGAAAAGAAATTTCTTATTATAGAACCATCGGGCGGTTATACATGTACTACAATTAAGATGAAGGACTCGCTATTCATTCGGGTTTTGGTCAAGAATAACATTCTGTAGGAGAGATGGCCGAGTGGTTCAAGGCGTAGCATTGGAACTGCTATGTAGACTTTTGTTTACCGAGGGTTCGAATCCCTCTCTCTCCGTTTCTTTTCATTCATCAACGTTACCGACTACAATGTATCAAATCAAATCAAAATTGATATCATTATTCTAACGGTAAGACCCTTATTTACATTTCCTTATTTAATAGAGATTCTCTAGCCCTAATTCATCCCTGTGATAGGTAAAATACAAATAGAAATATCGTATTGATATTGAAAATAAGAAAAAAAGAAAAAGAATCCTATTGCCGATCCTTTTTTGATACGTGAATGAGACAGGGCACAGGGTACTCTATTTACTTCAGCGAAAGGAGTCAAAATTGGTATGAACCTTGCTTTTTTATTTTCGTTAGAATCAAGTCTGACGGGAATAATATTCTACGACCAACAACTCATTTATTTTCAGACCGATCCATTTACTATCTATTATTTGATTTACAAATCCTTTATATTGTAAGGAGTCAATAGTCAAATGGTTTGGCAATTCCCCGTGGGGGGATGAAACAAGATAATTTTGAATCAGAGCTTTCGATCTTTCTTTATCCTTCGTAGTAATAATATCTCGGGGTTTGCAACGATAACTTGGTATATCCACTATACGACCATTAACTAAAATGTGTCTATGGTTAACTAATTGTCTGGCTCCAGGAATGGTCGAAGCCATACCTAATCGAAAAAGTATGTTATCCAAACGCATCTCGAGTAGTTGTAGTAAAACCTGGCCTGTTGACCCTTTGGCTTTTCCAGCAATATGCACATATTTAAGTAATTGTCGCTCTGTCAGACCATAATGAAAACGCAATTTCTGTTTCTCTTCTAAACGAATACGATATTGTGATCTTTTTCCAGAGCGCAATTGGGTTTGAAGATCACTTCTGGATCTGGGTCTTTTACTAGTTAGTCCCGGTAAAGCCCCCAGCCGGCGTATTTTTTTGAAACGAGGTCCTCGGTAACGAGACATATAAAGGCTCCTTTTTGATTCACTTTTCTTTGACAAAAAGATATAAATTCAGACTGAACTAAAGGATTAGCAAAGCAAAACTAAATTTACTAAAGTCCTACAAAACAGAATCAAATAAATCTTATCAATATTCGGATTTTTTGTATATATAGGAAATTCAAGCGAAGGTTACGTTTTCCAATTTCTTCTGTAGAGATCTAATTGTTCTAGTCAACTTTTTTATTCATAGCTATAGCTGCAAGTTACCATGACATAATAGATTGGTGACCCGACATTTAGAGAAAGCGAGAGTAGATATTTTCAATCATGGAAAGAAAAAAATCGATAAAGAAAAAGAGCCGGCTATCGGAATCGAACCGATGACCATCGCATTACAAATGCGATGCTCTAACCTCTGAGCTAAGCGGGCGGATATAAGAGCAATAGTGTATAGGAATACAGTAAACTATCGGATCTTAGTTATTAATTCTATTTAAAAAATAGAAAAGAAAACTATTTAGATCTAGATAAATTAGATATCTAAATAGAAATTCAATTCCATATTCATATAATATATATTTATATTATTCATATAATATATATATATATATATATATGAAATATATGAAATGAAATATATGAAAAGAAAATATCAATATATCAATTAAATTAGAATTTGAAATGAAAAAAAAAAGAATGAATATCGACCGTTACACTATAACAAACCTTACTGTAAAAATGAAGGAGGAGTAAAGGCATATATATATATGTGGGATATATCTATCCGTATTGAATTGCGGATACATCAATGATAGAATCATTTCGTATTGAAACAAATAGGGTTGAGATGAAATGATAGAATAGAGGGTGGGCAAAAAAATAAAATAGCAGCATACACTTTTTTGATATAGAAATCATTACCTAATGAATTCAATAGTGCCAAGATAAATGAAAGAGGTGGATGGAATTACAACTGGATTCTTGTCTCAAAGGAAAGGGGGATATGGCGAAATTGGTAGACGCTACGGACTTGATTGGATTGAGCCTTGGTATGGAAACCTGCTAAGTGGTAACTTCCAAATTCAGAGAAACCCTGGAACTAAAAATGGGCAATCCTGAGCCAAATCTCTTTTTTGAGAGAAAAAATGATGGAAAATGAGAATAAAAAGGGATAGGTGCAGAGACTCAATGGAAGCTGTTCTAACGAATGAAATTGACTACGTTACGTTAGTAGCTAAAAACCTTCTATAGAAATGACAGAAAGGATAACCTTATATGCGCCTAATACGTACGTATACATACTGACATAGCAAACGATTAATCACAACCCAAATCTGATATTGAATTATATTCTGTATCTCTATATATGAAAAATATGAAAATATAAATATTCTAATAAGAATATAGATTATAGAAATCTATATATATTCTATTATCTTAAGATTAAGAATTAGATTAAGAATCTATATATTTCTTCATTCTATTATTCGAATTATTCTAGAATCTAATAATAGAATAATATTTCTATATGATTTTCTATATTCTTTATTTCATATTTCTATTACTCTTAATATGAGTAATAGTATGAGATAAGGACCTATAGAAATCCTCTATTAATTAGAATCATAGAGATCAAAAAATCTATGAAAAATTGAAGAGTTATTGTGAATCAATTCCAATTGAAGTTGAAAAAAGAATCGAATTCGAATATTCAGTGATAAAATGATTCATTCCAGAGTTTGATAGATCTTTTGAAGATGAATCGGACGAGAATAAAGAGAGAGTCCCATTTTACATGTCAATACCGACAACAATGAAATTTATAGTAATAGGAAAATCCGTCGAATTTTTAAATCGTGAGGGTTCAAGTCCCTCTATCCCCAATAAAAAGCCCATTTTACTTCCTCGCTCTTTATTTATCCTCATCCTCTTTCTTTTTTTTTCATCAGTGGCTCAGTTTAAACAAAATGAAATATCTTTCTCATTTCATTCACTCTGTTCTTTCACAAATGGATCCGAATAGAAATACTCGTATCTTCTTCCAATCCAATCTCATTTGTTTTGTATAGTACGATATGAACATATATGTTCAAGGAATCTCCGTTATTGAATCATTCATAGTCCATATACTTTTCCTTACATTTCCAAAAAAAGTCTTCTTTTGGAAGATCTAAGAAATTCAGGGGCTAGGTCCAATTTGTTAAGATTTTATTTTTTAGTTTTTTTTCATTGACATATATATAAGTACTCTGCTAGGATGATGCACGGGAAATGGTCGGGATAGCTCAGTTGGTAGAGCAGAGGACTGAAAATCCTCGTGTCACCAGTTCAAATCTGGTTCCTGACACGTGAATAATGTATCGGATAGATATTCATACCTCATACAAATGAAATTAATTCATTGAGACGGATCGGGATAGATATTCTTTACTTTCTTTTTCATTTGTATTTTTTTCCTCTCTTTTCATACTTTTCTTATTCCAAAAGTATGTGAAATTTTCGTATATATCTCAAATCTAATAGCTAAAAAAAATTAGCTAAAAGGATTCAATCTTCAATCAAAGAGTGGAAGGATAGGAATAGAAAGGATGTATTTCAGACACAGTACAAAGAAACTCCGATTCTTATCATTTTGCATTTCTTCATTTCGTCTCTTCTGTCTTTTCTTTCAAATTTCATATCTTTTTTGTCACTCTTGCTCAAGTTACTTTCTGGGGTTCCCACTAAGTGATGTGCGCGGTACAAAGTTCATGGTGCAGAATTCTTTTGAGTCATCCTATTTTTCTGCTCATACGAAATGTATATTATATGATATCTTCCCAATTGGGGAATAGCAATGAGAGCCTATTTTTCTTTTTTTATTTTAGCCCCTCCCTCCACAATACGAATGAAAGTCCAGTTACTCTGTTTCATCTAAAAGGGGAATGCCAAGATGCTCATTGATTGAAATTGAAATGAAATCTGGAATCGTGTCGTATAAGTAAAAAAGTGGTTTTTTATCAATCAATGAGCATCTTGAATTTCATAGAAATTGGGCGTAATATAATCTTTACGTAAGGGCCAGCCTATCCAACTTTCAGGCATCAAGATACGTTTAAGGCGAGGATGATTCTCATAAGAAATTCCCAACATATCATAAGATTCCCGTTCCTGAAAATCAGCACTTCTCCAAATCCAGAAAACTGACGGGGTTTGAGGATTACTCCTGGGAGCAAATACTTTTATGCATACCTCTTCTGGTTTATCTATACCATACCGTATTTTCGTAAGGTGATACACACTAGCTAAAAATCCGCCTGGTGCTACATCATAGGCACACTGGGAGCGTAAATAATTGTAACCATATACATATGAAATGACAGCAATGGAATCCCAATCCTCGGTTTTTATTTGTAAAGTCTCTATCCCTCGGCAATCAAAGCCTAAAGATCTATGAATTAGCTCATGCTTATAAAGTAAAGACTTATCTTACTTCTCTTTTTTCTATTTCATAGTGATCTTATATCTTAGAAATATAATAATTAGAAATATAAAGTGAAAGTAAAGAATCTCTTATCTTATAGTAAATGAAGATATTCAAGAATTAAGAATTCAAGAAAAGAATTACAAATTGAATTTTCAATTCAATGAAAAAAAGAAGAAAAAGAAATAAGAAATCTAGTCTATTATTTATATGATATGAATAAACAAAATTCCTAAACCCACTCAACTCTTATCTTAGAATTTAGAATATAAGAATATAGAAGAAGGAACAAGGAACATTTATGTATTTAGGAATAATGAATTATCCCTACATTATCTTTGAAACAAATTGAAAGAATCTCT